CAGTAAATAGTTTAATTAAAATATAGCATTTGGGTTGCTAAGATATTATTACTGAGAATTTTTAGTTTAATTAGAATAATTCACTTACAATGAATAGGTTTAAAATTCTATAATTAAGTTTTTCTTTTTTTTGGCTATTTTTAGTAGTATTATTAGTTATTTAAATATTGACCCTATAAAAAGCAGATTTTTTCTTATTTTTTCATTATTATTTAGGATACCTTTATTATCAATGAGTATACATAGGTGGTTTTCTTATTTTATTTGTTTACTTTTTTTGAGTGGTATTTTTGTTATTTTAGTTTATTTTTCTAGTTTATCCAAAGTTAATGTCGTTAAAAGTTATTTAGGTTTTTTATTGTTGATTTTAAGTTTGTTATTATTTGGTCCTAACTTACTGAATTATAATCAATATTTAAATCTAAACGGATTTTATTATAGAATTTATTGATTTATTTTTTCTTATATTTTAATTTGTTTATTATTTTTTATAAATTTTAGTAGGTATTTCTTGAATTTTTCAGGTGCCCTACGTAAACTTTAAATTATGTTTTTATTTGTTAGATTATTTATATTTCTTTTTAAATGACAACGCTTAATTTTTATTTTGATTTCTTTAGAGTTTTTAATACTTAGGTTGTTTTTAAAATTTTCTTATTTATTAGGTGAAATAATATTTTTTTATTTTATGTGTTTTTCTGTTATTTCTAGTATTCTTGGTATAATTGTAATAGTAGGTAATATAAAATTTTTTGGTAGTGATAATTGTATTTTTTAATAACAGATATAAGTTAAGTTTAAACTATTGATCTTCAAAATCAAAAATTTATTTCTGTAACTTGAGATAATAGTATAAATAAGTATCTTTCTTTTTCGAGGAAAAGGTTTATTTATCTTATAAAGTATTCTTTTAGGGAATTTAAATTTGATCATGGTTTAAAATGATTTAAAATGGTATTATCTAATTTTGATTTACAGAGTAGGCAATGTAAATTTACCTCGGCAATTTATCGCTTGTATAATACTTGTTCCAGAATAATCGGCTAGACTTGTTGAAGCTTGTACTTTAATTGATGTTAATTATGAATTTATTTTTATAACTTTATTAATCTTTAGTAGAATTAGGATTTTTATAGGTGTATATTCATAATTTTAAATTTTGGTGAACGAATCAGATTAGTACCTGATTAGACAAAAATTAAAAGAGCAGGAGTAGAGTTGTATTTAAACTGAAAAGATATTGGCAGATTTTCTAAATTATCTTTGGAGGCTGAGTAGTAACTGAGAACCCTCATTAACTACTTAATTTTTTGACTCGTGTATGATCGTTTATTTTATTCTTAAGGATTATAATAAAAATTTTTTAAATTATTAAAATAGATATATACCCGGTTTATGATTTAAGTAAAATTTGGCCTACAATATTTTATAATGTGGATTTTAAATGTAGTTATTTAAATGAAATTGTAAAAGACAGTAAAAAATTTTTTATGTATTTTTGAAGATTATCTAGAAATGGTACAAATCATCCATCAATTGCCCAAAGGGGAGTAAGTTGTAGTAAAGTAGATTTAGGGGAACCTTAATCTAGTAATAGAACTATTTATTAAATATGTTTTGAAAACATGTTTTGAGGTAACTCGTAGTTTTTAAGAGTTAGTTTAATTTAGAATTGTTGACTGTTAATCAAAAGGTTTTACTCTTAAAAATTAAAGAGTTTAGTTTAATTTAAAAATGTTAGATTGTAAATCTAAAGATCTTTACTCTTGATTATTTTAGTTTTACTTATAATTATTTTAATAATAATTTTTATTGTTCAAAGTATTGCTTTTATTACTTTATATGAACGTCATTTATTGGGAAGTAGACAGAATCGTCTAGGGCCTACTAAAGTTACTTTTATGGGTTTGGCTCAAGCTTTATTAGATGGTGTTAAACTTTTAAAAAAAGAACAAATAACTCCCTTAAATTCATCAGAAGTTTCATTTCTTTTAGTACCTGGTATTTCTTTTATTGTTATATATTTAGAGTGATTTACGTTACCATATTTTTTTGATTTTTTAAGATTTGAGTATGCAGTTTTGTTTTTTTTATGTTTAATTGGTTTTGCTGTATATACAACTTTAATTAGTGGTGTAGTTAGTAAATCTAAGTATGGTATAATTGGTGCTATTCGTGCCAGAAGTCAAAGTATTTCTTATGAAATTGCTTTTTCTTTATATGTTTTATGTATTATTATTCATAATAATGTTTTTAATTTTATTAGTAAATTTAGGTTAAGATTAATAATCATTTATATTCCATTTTTAATTATAATTATTGCTGAGTTAAATCGTGCACCATTTGATTTTTCTGAAGGAGAAAGTGAGTTAGTTAGTGGTTATAATGTAGAGTTTGCTAGAGTAGCTTTTGTATTACTTTTTTTAAGGGAATATGGAAGTTTAATTTTTTTTAGTGTTTTATCATCAGCTATATTTTTTAATTTTTCTATTTTCTTTGCTTTTCTTATTTTTTCATTATTGATTTTTATTCGTAGGTCTTATCCACGTTATCGTTATGATCTAATGATAAGTTTATTTTGATTTAAGTTATTACCTATTTCACTTATTATATTAAGATTTTATGCAATTATTTTTTATTATTAATCAAGTATATTTTTTAGATATTTTTATGTTTGTTTTTGTTTTACAGTATCTTTTTTATTTTAAAGAAAGTATATTAAATACTTTAGTTAAGAAATTCTTAGGTAGTTTAGTAGGAGTTTTTAGTTATTCAAGATCTTTACCACTAAGTTCTGTTATTTCTATTTTTACTTTTATTGTTTTATTAACTTGTTGTTTTGGTGGTTATTTTACTTATTCTTTTTGTCCTTGTGGTATAGTTGAATTTACTTTTGTATATGCTGCTGTAGCTTGAATAAGAACTTTATTAACTTTTATTTCAAGAGAGAAATTTTCAGTTTATATAAGAAAATCTGGTGACAGATTTTTAAAAACTTTTAGAATGTTATTAGTTGAAATTGTTAGTGAGTTTTCACGTCCTTTAGCTTTAACTGTACGTCTAACAGTTAATATTATGGTAGGTCATTTGATTAGAATGATATTATATCAAGGTTTAGAATTAAGATTAGGTGATCAATATATTTGATTGTCTGTTTTTGCTATTATAATAGAGTGTTTTGTGTTTTTTATTCAAAGTTATATTTTTTCTCGTTTAATTTATTTGTATCTTAATGAATAATAAAGATGTTAACTTAAGTATAAAGTGCCAAACTTTTAATTTGGAAATGGTGGACCACATCTTAGTTGATATAGCATAAGAAGTGCATTTGTTTTAAGCGCAAAAGATATAATTCAACTAACGAGTTCATAAAGCAAGTCTTCTAAATTTGTTCTAGGTTAAATCCTACTCGTTTTTGATTATTTTTTTATCTGTTTTTACATTTCTATTAACATTTTTAAGTTTAGTTACTAATAATGTTATTATTTGATGAAGTATTTTTTTGTTAATAACCATTGTTTTTACTTTATTAAATAAAAGTAGAAAAAGTTATATTAGCATTTTTAATTATTTTATTATTCAAGAGTCATTAGGTTTATTATTTTTGATTTTTTCTAGGGGTTTTTTACAATTTTTTATTGTTTTAATAAAGATTGGGGTTGCACCGCTACATTTTTGAATTTTTAATGTAACAAATAATATTTTTAATTATTCTTTAATATGATTTTTAACTTTTCAAAAGTTACCATTTTTAACTATTTTATTACAAATTTTTTGACTTAGGGCTTCATATTTATTGTTAATTGGTTTGTTGGTTTGTTGTATCCAGATTTTTGTTATAAAGAGATATAAAAATTTGTTTATTATTTCTTCTACAGAGTCTTTTAATTGAATTGTTATAGGTGTATTTTTTTCCTTTTTTAATGTTTTTTATTTATTTATTTATTATTTCGTTCTTATAGTAATTTTGATTTCTAAGTTTTCTAAAAGATCAAACAATTTTGTTAATTGAGAAACTACATTAGTATTTCTTAATATTCCATTTAGAGTTTCTTTCTTTGTTAAAATTTTTTCATTATCTGAAATTTTTAAATTTGATAGGTTTTTTACTTTATTTTTATTATTTTTAATATTTCTATCAGTTTTAGCTTTTAGTTTTTGATTAATTAATTTAAGAATAAAAAATAATGAAGATTTATCTAATAATAATAAATTTTTTTATTTTATTTTGTTCCCTTTAATATTTGTTTCTATTATTTAGTTACTTTTCTAGTAAAAATATATTATGTTATCTTGATAAGGTAAAGTTCCGTTTGGGAGAAGTAAGATGCTAAATAGATATTACTATGTTTGGTTACGGTCCAAAAAGAAATTACATCTTTGTAATTTAGTTTAGAAAGAATATTTGTTTTTGGTACAAAAGGGTATTAATTACAGACTCTTTTAGTTTATATTTAAAATATGACTCTGAAGAAGTTAAGAATATTAGGAGTAATTAAATTCAATAATAGTTTAATTAATTTTGTTAATGGAATATTAGTTACTTTACCATCTAGTAAAACTTTGACTTTAAGTTGAAATTTTGGTAGTATGTTGGGTATAATTTTAGTATTTCAAATTTTAACCGGTACATTTTTAGCTTTTTATTATACACCGGATAGTTTACTAGCTTTTTCTACAGTACAGTATATTATGTATGAAGTTAATTTTGGTTGAGTGTTTCGTATTTTTCATTTTAATGGTGCTAGATTATTTTTTATTTTTTTATATTTACATATTTTTAAAGGTTTATTTTTTATAAGTTATCGTTTAAAAAAAGTTTGGTTATCTGGTTTAACTATTTATTTATTAGTTATAATAGAGGCTTTTATAGGTTATGTTTTAGTTTGAGCCCAAATAAGTTTTTGAGCAGCCGTTGTTATTACTAGACTTTTAAGTGTTATTCCTATTTGAGGTCCTACTATTGTTACATGAATTTGAAGTGGTTTTGGTGTTACTGGAGCTACATTAAAATTCTTTTTTGTATTGCATTTTCTTGTTCCTTGGGGTTTACTAGTTTTAGTTTTAGGACATTTAGTATTTTTACATAGTACAGGTAGAACTTCTAGGTTGTATTGTCATGGTGATTATGATAAAGTTTGTTTTAGACCAGAATATGCTGGTAAAGATGCTTATAATATTATTTTATGATTACTTTTTATTGTTTTCTCATTGATTTATCCTTTTGATTTAGGTGATCCAGAAATATTTATTGAGGCTGATCCAATAACTAGACCAGTTCACATTGTCCCAGAATGATATTTTTTATTTGCCTATGCTATTTTACGTGCAATTCCTAATAAAGTTTTAGGTGTAATTGCGCTATTAATAAGGATTGTAACATTTTATTTTTTTGCTTTAGTTAATAATTATACTTCTTGTCTTACTAAGTTAAATAAGTTTTTAGTTTTCTTATTTATTATTTCTTCTACTATTTTAAGTTGATTAGGTCAGTGTGCAGTTGAAGATCCTTTTACTATTCTAAGACCTTTGTTTTCTTTTATTTATTTTGGTTTAGCTTATTTATTATTATTTATCTTTATAACAAGTAAATTATTATTTAAATAATTACATATTTAGTATAAGTAAATACATTAGATTTAGGTTCTAAAAATTTTATAATATGTTATTTATCATAATTTTCATATTTTAAGTTTATCTAGTTATGCATTTAATTTATTTTTGGCGTCAGCCGGTATATTAAGTTCTTTAGTTATATTTTTTAAGTTTGGTTTATATGAATTTTTTATTTTTACTCTATTTTCAGTTTTATTTATTTCTTTTGCTTGGGGTAAAGATATTTCTATAGAGGGTTTAAGAGGTTATCATAATTTTTTTGTTATAGATGGTTTTAAATTCGGAGTAATTTTATTTGTTTTTAGAGAATTTATATTCTTTTTTTGTATTTTTTGGGCTTTTTTTGATGCAGCTTTAGTTCCAGTACATGAATTAGGTGAGACTTGATCGCCTTTTGGTATACATTTAGTTAATCCTTTTGGTGTACCTTTATTAAATACAATTATTTTACTTAGAAGTGGTGTTACTGTAACTTGAGCTCATCATAGTCTATTGAGTAATAAAAGATGTACTAATAGTATAGCTTTGACTTGTCTTTTAGCAGTTTATTTTACAAGAATTCAACTTATGGAATATTTAGAAGCTAGATTTTCTATCTCTGATGGTGTGTTTGGTAGGATTTTTTATCTTTCAACAGGTTTTCATGGTGTTCATGTTTTATGTGGTGGTTTATTTTTAGGTTTTAATTTTTTACGTTTACTAAAAAATCATTTTAATTATAATCATCATTTAGGTTTAGAATTTGCTATTTTATATTGACATTTTGTAGATGTTGTTTGATTATTTTTATTTGTTTTCGTTTACTGATGATCTTATTAATTTAGCTATGATAGTTTAATTTTAGAATACATAACTTGTAATTATGTGGTTTTTAGTAGCTTTGTTAGAGTTTTTACTTATTTCTTTATTATGATTTTTTAAACCGATTTATTTTTTTGTTTTTATAATTTTATTTACATTTTTAATTTTTAATAATTTTTCTTGAAGTGGTTTATTTTTGGTTTTAGATTCATATAGATTTATTCTTTTAATTATTATAAGACTTTTTATTTTAGGAATTATTCTTATAAGTGAAAAAAATAATAATTTATTATTGTTATCGGAAGTTTTAGTTTTTATTTGTATTATTTTTTTCATTCCTAGTAATATAATAATGTTGTATATATTCTTTGAATTATCTATATTTCCAATTTTAGTTATAATTTTAGGTTATGGTTCACAAATTGAAAAAATTAATTCATCTTATTATCTTATATTTTATGCTGCTTTTTGTTCATTTCCTTTTCTTTTTGTGTATTTTAAGAGTAATTTTTTTTTAGTTTTTACATATTTTAATTTCTTAGTGTCATGAGAAATATTTTTTATTTTAAGACTAAGTTTTATAATAAAATTTCCAATTTATTTTTTGCATCTTTGATTACCTAAAGCACATGTAGAGGCTCCTACTACTGCTAGTATACTTTTAGCTGGACTTCTATTAAAGTTAGGTACAGCTGGGTTTTTACGTATTTTAGGAAGTTTAAACTTTGTGCATAATAATGTATGGGTTATTATTGCCTTTCTTGGGATAATTCTGGGATCTTTTTGTTGTGTTTTTCAAAGTGATTCTAAATCTTTAGCAGCTTATTCTTCTGTTACACATATAAGATTTTTGTTATTATCTTTGGTTTTTATTACAATAAGTAGTAAGATTAGTAGAGTTATATTAATATTAGCTCACGGTTATACATCAACTTTAATATTTTATTTAATTGGTGAGTTTTATCATACATCTGGTAGACGTATAATTTATTTTATAAGTAGATTTTTTAGGTCTAGAATAATTATAGGGATTTTATTTTCGATTGTATTTTTATCTAATAGCGGTGTACCGCCATCTTTATCTTTTTTATCTGAGTTTTTAGTTATTTCTAATGGTATATTAATTACAAGAAGAATATTTATTATGGTTTTTATTTATTTTATAGTATCTTTTTATTATTCATTATTTTTAATTACCAGTTCGTTAATAGGTAAAAATTTTCATAATTTTAATACTTGAAATATCGGTTTTACAGCACCGTTAGTACTAATAATATATAATATTTTCTGATTAAGTTTATTTTATTAGGAAGATATTTCTAAGTTTTTGGTTTATTTAATATATTATTATTAATAATATATTGACAATGTTTAAAAGTTAATCTATAGATTTAAAATTTACTTTTATATTAATTTATATAAAAAATATCAAGGAGGTTTAGCAGTGTGATTAGAAAGATCTAATCATAAAGACATTGGTACTCTTTATTTTATTTTTGGTTTATGATCTGGTATAGTAGGTACTAGATTTTCACTTTTAATTCGTTTAGAATTGGCTAAACCAGGTTTCTTTTTAAGAAATGGTCAGCTTTATAATTCTATTATTACAGCTCATGCTATTTTAATAATTTTTTTCATGGTTATACCTACAATAATTGGTGGTTTTGGTAATTGATTATTACCAATTATATTAGGTGCCCCAGATATAAGTTTTCCACGTTTAAATAATTTAAGTTTTTGATTATTACCAACTTCTATGTTGTTAATTTTGGATGCTTGTTTTGTTGATATAGGTTGTGGTACTAGTTGAACAGTTTATCCACCTTTAAGTACTTTGGGACACCCTGGTAGAAGAGTAGATTTAGCTATTTTTAGTTTACATGCTTCAGGTTTAAGATCTATTTTAGGTGGTATTAATTTTATGTGTACAACTAAAAATTTACGTAGTAGTTCTATTTCTTTAGAACATATGAGTTTATTTGTTTGAACAGTATTTGTAACAGTTTTTTTATTAGTATTATCTTTACCAGTCTTGGCAGGAGCAATTACTATGCTTTTAACTGATCGTAATTTAAATACATCTTTTTTTGATCCAAGGACAGGTGGTAATCCTCTAATTTATCAACATTTATTTTGATTTTTTGGTCATCCAGAGGTTTATATTTTAATTTTACCAGCCTTTGGTATTATTAGACAGTCTACTCTTTATTTAACAGGTAAAAAAGAAGTATTTGGAGCTTTAGGTATAGTTTATGCTATCTTAAGAATTGGTTTAATTGGTTGTGTTGTATGGGCCCATCATATGTATACTGTTGGTATAGATTTAGATTCACGTGCTTATTTTTCAGCTGCTACTATAGTTATTGCTGTACCCACAGGAGTAAAAATTTTTAGTTGATTAGCAACTTTATTCGGTATGAAGATAGTTTTTCAACCATTATTATTATGAGTACTAGGTTTTATTTTCTTATTTACCTTAGGTGGTGTAACAGGTGTTGTTTTGTCTAACTCTAGTTTAGATATTATTTTACATGATACGTACTATGTAGTAAGTCATTTTCATTATGTTTTAAGTTTAGGTGCAGTATTTGGTATTTTTACTGGTGTTACTTTGTGATGAAGTTTTATTACAGGTTATGTTTTGGATAAACTTATGATATCTGCAGTATTTATTTTGTTATTTATTGGTGTTAATTTAACTTTTTTTCCTTTACATTTTGCTGGTTTACATGGTTTTCCACGTAAATATTTAGATTATCCAGATGTTTATTCAGTTTGAAATATTATTTCATCTTATGGTTCTATTATTAGTACAGCTGGTTTGTTTTTATTTGTTTATGTTTTATTAGAATCTTTTTTTAGGTATCGTTTGGTAATTTCTGATTATTATGCTAATAGAAGGCCAGAATATAGTTTAAGTAATTATGTATTTGGTCATAGATATCAATCTGAAATTTATTTTAGAACAGCTAGATTAAAAAATTAATAAAGAAATCTTAGTATAAATTAGTATGTTTAATTGCAAATTAAAAGGTTTAGATTTTTAGTAAGATAGGATAAGTAAGTCTATAAGGTTCATACCCTTGAGGTGGTTTTCTCTTATTAAAAGTTTTATTATAATATAGTATAATTTATTGTCAATAAATAGGTTAAAACTTTAGATTCTTTAGTATAATTTAGTATGTTTGACTTCCAATCAAAGGGTTCTGAGGATTAATTAATAATTTTTTTCAAGGTTATAATTTGTTATTTCAAAATAGTTTATTTTCTAGTTATATAGATTGATTTCATAGATTTAATTGTAGTTTATTATTAGGTGTTTTAGTTTTTGTTACTTTATTATTAGTTTATTTAATTTTTAATAAGTTTTATTTTAAAAGTAAGAAAATTGAGTACCAGTTTGGTGAGTTACTTTGTAGTGTTTTTCCAACTTTAATTTTATTAATACAAATGGTTCCATCTTTAAGTTTGTTGTATTATTACGGTTTAATAAATTTAGATAGTAGTTTAACAGTTAAGGTTACTGGACATCAATGATATTGAAGTTATGAGTATAGTGATATTCCTGGGTTAGAATTTGATTCTTATATAAAATCTCTTGATCAATTAAACTTAGGAGAGCCTCGTTTATTAGAAGTTGATAATCGTTGTGTTATTCCTTGTGATACTAATATTCATTTTTGTATTACATCAGCAGATGTAATTCATGCTTGGGCCCTTAGATCTTTATCTATTAAATTAGATGCTATAAGAGGTATTTTAAGTACTTTTTGTTATAGTTTTCCAATAGTAGGAGTTTTTTATGGTCAGTGTTCTGAAATTTGTGGTGCTAATCATAGATTTATGCCTATTGCTTTAGAAGTAACTTTAATAGATAATTTCAAAAGTTGATGTTTTGGTACAATAGAATAATTTAAGCTTTTTAGTTTATTTAAAAATGTTTACTTGTGGTGTAAAAGAATTTAGAGCTTTAAATTTTATTTATTTAAATATTAGTATTGCATACTATTAGAGGAAAATTTCATAAATATGAAATATAGAAACAAAGAGTAGAGAGATAAATAGTTTTATTGTTTCATAATAAAAATAATTATCTTTAGTGTTGATATGTCGATCTTTGTGATAACTGTATATATTATTATATTAGAAAATTATATATTATTTTATTAAGTAAAGGAAACTTAAAATTTGAAGTGTTTTAAATTTATGTTTTACAACATATTCTAAAATTTTTTGAAACTTATAAATTAAATTTAATAATATTTTATTAAATATATAATCTCTAAATTAGTAAATTTTATAAATAAAATAAATTATTAAAATATAATTAAAGAACTTGAAGTCTTGATCAAATGTTTTTTAAAGACTTAGGCTTTAAATTAAAGCTGGCTTCTGCCCTATGAAATTTAAATGGCAGTCTTAGCGTGAGGACATTAAGGTAGCAAAATAATTTGTGCTTTTATTAAGTTCCAGTATGAATGAAGTTATTGGTTAGTTCTATTTATATTTTATTTTTGAATTTAATTTTTATTTAAGAAAAAATAAATATATTTATACAAAGATAAGTCTTCGGAAATTCTGTTATTATTTAATTTATAATTTAAATAATAAATTTTCTAGGGCAGAATATTATATAATGGTATTTTACTATTTATAATTTAAAGAATTACTCCGGAGTTAACAGAAAATCATACCTAATCCAGTTCTTATGGTAAGGTAAGTTTTACATCGATGTTGTATTCAGATAATCTAAGAGAGGAGAAAGCTTAGTAGTTTAGACTGTTCTTCTATTAATTAATCTGACGTGATATTAGTTTAATTCATTGTGAGATAGAATTGTTTATCTTGATAAATATTTATATTTAATACATTTAGTACGAAAGGAACATTGTAAAAGTTTTAAACTTTTAAGATTATTTAATCTTTATTTTAATTTTATTAATAGTTTTAAGTTTTACTTTAATTTTGTTAATTGCTTTTTATTTAATTAATTTTTTATTGAGTATTAAGGATATAAGAGTTAATAAATTAAGAGCTTTTGAATGTGGCTTTGTTAGAGTTGGTAAAATTCAAAATTCCTTTAGAATTCATTTTTTTATTATAATACTTATGTTTGTAATTTTTGATTTAGAGATTGTTATATTTTTAGGAATTTTAGTTTCAGATATAAATTCTTTAATTAGGTTTATTTTAATAATTTTATTTATTGTGGGTGGTTTTTATATAGAATGATGATATGGTAAATTAGTTTGAGTTATTTAATTAATATTTCTATTTTTTTGATTAGTTTTATTTTTTTATTAGGAGGATTAACAGTTTGATTAATCCCTATATTTAAGTTAGGTATTTATTTATTAGAATGAGATTTTTTAAGACTAAAATTTAATTTTTATTTTAATAGTATTTTATTTTCCTTTATTTTATTTTTAGTTACTTTAAGAGTTTTAGTTTTTAGTACTTATTATTTAAATGGAGAACTAAATTTTAATTATTATTATTTTGTATTGTTAATTTTTGTAGGTAGAATATTTAGTCTTAATTTTAGTAATAGAATTTTTACGATATTATTAAGTTGAGATTTATTAGGGATTTCTAGATTCTTTTTAGTTTTGTTTTATAATAATTGGGACAGATGTAGTGGGGCTATGAATACAGCTTTAACTAATCGTCTAGGTGATTATTTTATATTTGTATTTTTTAGTTTATCAGTTTTTAGTGGATATTATTTTTTAAGTTTTAGTATATTTAGATCTTATATGTCTTTATTACTTATTTTAACAGCTTTTACTAAAAGAGCTCAGTTTCCTTTTAGTAGTTGATTACCTAAAGCTATAAGTGCCCCTACACCTGTTAGTTCGTTAGTTCATAGAAGTACATTAGTTACAGCTGGTTTAATTTTATTGATGAATTTTAATAATTTAAATTTACAAAAAGATTTTATTAGAGTTGTTCTTGTTACTGGTCTGTTTACTATATTTTTTTCGAGTATAGCATCTTTGGTAGAAGAAGATTTAAAGAAGGTAGTAGCCTTGAGAACGCTTTCTCAAATAGGATTTTCGATGGTAACTCTAGGTCTAGGCTTGAGATTTATTTCTTTTGTTCATCTTGTTAGACATGCTTTATTTAAAAGTTGTTTATTTATACAAGTAGGTTATATTATTCATTGTTCCTTTGGTCAGCAAGACGGACGTAATTATAGTAATAATGGTAATTTGCCTAATTTTATTCAGTTACAATTATTAATTACATTATTTTGTTTATGTGGTTTAATTTTTTCTAGTGGTGCTGTTAGTAAAGATTTTATTTTAGAATTATTTTTTTCTAATAATTATATAATATTTTTTAGGTTAATATTTTTTGTTTCCGTATTTTTAACTTTTGGTTATAGTTACCGTTTATGAAAAAGTTTTTTTTTAAGTTTTAATAAAGTTGTTAATCACTATAGAAGTAGAATTTTTATGAATTTTTTAAGTTTGGCTTTAGTTTTTTTTTCTATTAGTTTTCTTTGATGATTAAATTTTAATTTATTTAATGTACCTAGTTTATTTTTATATGTAGATTTTTTTGGACCTTTATTCTTTTTATTTTTGATAATCTTTTTATCATTTATAACTATTAAAGTTATTTTTAAAGAATTAACTTATAAATTTTTAGTTGATTATTTAGCTAAAAATACAATTTATAAAATAAAAAACTTAAAATTTATAGATTTATTTTTAAATAATATTAACTCTAAAGGTTATAGATTTTTTATAAGTGGTAGTATTTTAAGTAATAATTATTTAAAAAGTATAAATTTTAATAGTATTGTAGTACTAATTTTTATTCTTTTTATAATTTGTTGGGGTTTTAGTTTAATAAAAAAAATATATGTTTTGCATACATAAGATAATAACTCTATACCTTTATATATATATATATATATATATATATATATATATATATATATATACATTATATTTATATAATAAATATAATGTATTAATATTTACATTATATTTATATAATAAATATAATGTATTAATATGTACATTATATTTATATAATAAATATAATGTATTAAATTTATTATTATATTTATAATATAAATATAATAAATAAATAAAAAAGTTCATTGAGATATATTTGGGAACTTTGGTTCCCAAATTGCTCAATGTATATATATATATATGAATATATATATATATATAAGTACATTTGTTATATATATATATGTATATATATATATATAACATTGTAGGGCC